TTACGTAGAATATATTACTATTACTCTATTCCAAACCGTGTGAACAGTCATTAGTCATTACTAAGAGACATACCAGTATTTCTATTTAGTCATTCGAGGGTCTCTTTTACTTTTATTAGTTATTATTATTAATAGCAGAAAAGAAATATATTCTCTAACTTATTTGTATATCGTTTATCCCTACGAAATAACAGACGAAATAGAACGATCTTAGAAGGAGAAGGGATATAATGAAATTTTTTGATTGGTTCTTCCCAGAGAAATGATCTGTTTTATTTGACTGATAGAGACAACAAACAATTCATAAACAATTCATTATAACAAATAAAAAAATAAAATAGTTAGAATAAAATAGTGTTCTTATTCGAAACGCCTTGTGATCTTCAACCAATTCTGCGCTTCAATATAATTACCAGGAGTAAGCGCTATAGCCTGTTTCCAATACTCGGCAGCTTGGTCGAACCAAGCCTCCGCAATTTCAGAATCTCCTTGTCGAATGGCCTGTTCTCCCCGGTCGGAATAGGCGGGTAAATTCCTTCCCTTAGAACCGTACTTGAGAGTTTCCGACCTCATACGGCTCAGCAGTCAAATTCTTTTAGTATCCCATTTTTTTTTTCTCTCGAGTTAACCAAAAGAGGTTATGAGTTTCAAACTTGAATTTTGCTTAATGATTTAATCAGTTTTATCTTTTCTCCCACCTTCATAAAGTATAGGCATTTCCGCTATCATTAGAATTTTATGAAAGGTAACTATCTCGGTTTCGTATATAAATTTATATAGAATCTTTGAAAAAGACTTTCTTCATAAGAAGGAAAAGACTTACTATCGTTGGGATCTGATGCTACACCGCTGCTCAATACCTTAGGGGATCAACTCTATTACATAAGTGGATTCCTAACTTTTATCTCATATCATGACATAAGTAAGCAGTTCTTATTGTACCGGCCCAAAATCTCGCGAATTGATCTTTACGGCGCTTCCTTTTCAATTAGATCCTTTATCCATAGAATAAAGTATCTAGGCATACCGATTTCGTCATATTTCCACTTCTATGAAGTGTATTTCTTTACTACAGCTGATAAAAATCGTTGTTTTGGACGATACATATGTAGAAAGCCTGTTTTTTCTAGTATTTATTAACGGATTTGCTCTTTCTTTCCCTTTCTATAGTGGAGATAGTCGCACGTAATGACAGATCACGGCCATATTATTAAAAGCTTGTGGTAAGAATGGGTTCCGCTCTAGTGCCCGAAAATAATATTCCAAAGCTTTCGTATGTTCTCCGTTCCTTGTGTGGATAAGGCCTATGTTATAGAGTATATAACTTCGATCATAGGGGTCGATTTCTAATCGCATAGCTTCATAATAATTCTGTAAAGCTTCTGCATAATTTCCTTCGGATTGAGCCGACATCCGTTACGGCCGTCGTTCGATTCAAAGAATCTCCGTTTCAGAACCGTACATGAGATTTTCATCTCATACGGCTCCTCCTTTATGTGCATAATGAGAATAATACATGGAATCCACAACGATTGAAATAGTCTCATTATAAACTGGGTGGGACTAGTGTTTTTACAAGAAATCTCTAGCCAACCTTCTTGTAAAAAAACTTTCCTTAACTCAAGCATGTTGGTACTAGATAAAAAAGGGTGACTCCAACAATTTCTTTGTCTTCAACGCCTCTTAATTTCCAGGAATTAGTCACTTCAACAGTCTTCGATGGTTATATGGGTATCCAAAATACGAACGAGATGGATGTTTGTTGTCCCAACCATTCTTGTTAGTCCCGATCCTGATAAAGAAAAGGGATAATTTATAACAAAGTTTTCGTGTTGTTGATTCCTAGGAGTAGTGCCTCTTCCCCTATGCCTCCTATTGGTACTAGTGGAGTAGGTTTGACCTAACCCATAGGTGTAACCTTTCGCTCAATACTCTAGAATCGACAATTGAAGCATCTGAGGCTGCATTAATCGGGGATACACGACAGAAGGGCTTGTTTTACTTACAAACTTCACCTTCAACAAGCGTAGATTTATTTCAATAATTTTTTTTTTCTTTCTATCCCTTTCTATCCTGAGTGTCTTTCTCCTAAGATTGAGAGCGGTAAAATAAAAAAAGTATAACTATAAAAGAAAAAATGATAAAATATATAAAAAATATAAAATGGATTTATAATTTTATAATTATAATCAATATTTATAATAAATCTATAATTTATTAATTTAGAATATTTTATAATATATTAATACATTAATTATTAATTTATAATAACTAAATAAGAACGAATAATAATAAAAAAAAAAAAAAAAAAGAATCAAATCGCACCATCTCGGTAATAGGTGAATGCCTCTTTCTCTCCCGAAGTTGTCGGAATTATTCGTAATAAGATATTGGCTACAATTGAAAAGGTCTTATCAATAAAATTTCCATTTATTCCAGATCTAGACATAGGCAGAAATCCATTCTATAATTTCTTTGAATTACCTTTCGTGTTGTGAGA